ATCATCAAACCATCACCCATTAATACAACGCCAACATTATTTGATTCCAAATTCAGAGCAATGCCTATTGTACCCTCTTCAAATTCTATTAATTCCCCTGCCATTACTTCATCAAGACCATGAATACGAGCAATGCCGTCGCCCACTTGAAGTACGGTACCGGTATTCACAATCTTTACTTCTCTATTATATTGTTCAATACGTTCGCGGATAATATTACTAATTTCATCAGCTCGAAGGGTTCCCATTAGTATCTCTTTTTTATTTTTCGGAAGGAAAGGAAAAAAAACACCTAAACTTTAAACTAGATTAAAAAGGCTAATCAGTTATTTCTTCCACGGACCCGAGGATACCAATATTAGCACTGATGGTACGAAAATGTAATTCGCTATTCAAACAACTATTCAGAGTTCCTAGAGCTCTTTGTAAAGCTTGTTGGAAAACTTGCTGTCGTACCTGATTAACCGCTCTTTGTTGTTCAAAAAAAAGAGTTTCATTTTTGTAATTTTTTAATTGTTCCAAACTATCGCAAGTAGCATTAATCAAATTTCTTTTCTCTCTTTCTATCTCAGAGTATCCATTCAGTCTATACTCATCTGCTTCCATTTCCACTTTACGTAATCGAGCCCGCGCTCTTTCGAGCTGTTCAGCGGCCCCTCTACGTAATTCTTCTGAATTTCGAATAGTACTCAAGATCCTTTGTTTTCGCTTATCTAATAAATCATTTAATGAAAGTAGATTATCTTTACATTCATTTCACAACTCTCATATCTCTTCCCGAACCAAACATGAATCTTTTGATTCATTTGGCTCTCACGCTCAATTGTTTCTTTCCTTTGATAGACATTCCCATATCTTTGAATGGAATGAACCTATCCTCTCTTGAGCCTATCCTCTCTTTTCTGTTCGTATTCAAAGATATCGAAACTGATCTAACATCAGAATATTAGGATAGTAGGACTCTTCAGACCAGACAAAAAATAAAAAATTGTCAGCAAAGTTGTTTCTTTATTTGTTTTTTATTCACAAACTCTTTTTTTTCATCCAAAAAATTAAAAAAATTTATCTTTTTTATACAATATATAGGTCGTCGATTTGGCAGTGGATAAAAAAAGGGGTGGGGGAATATACCCATCTTTCCTATACCTGTAAATGGTTCAAATAAATTTATCCATATGAGTGTTATACATCGGAGAAATTCCCAATTATTTATTTTTTTTATCATTTTTTTTTATTTTTTTATTTGCGGTATTTCGGTACTAATGTAGCGGTAGAAAGAGTACCACGGTATGCTGTGCCTGGACTTCAAACAATTTATCTTTAACCATGTAAAAGACCTCAACATTATTATTATTGGTTGATAGAGAATCAAAGTTCATTTACCAATTAGTCACGAAATGCTATGGTTCTTAGATATGATTTCTGAATAAAATCCAATTACGAAGTAATTCGTCGAGATTGTGCACCCTTTTTCCTATTTACGCAAATAAAAAAAAGAATACATAAATATAAAGAAAGTGCAGCCGGCGAAATCCAACCTATTCTTGAAATACACAACTCGCACACACTCCCTTTCCAAAAAAAATCAATATACCCAGCACAACGCTTAGATTTATTGGATTTGTTGCTAAAATATCGGTATTAAACTCGAAACTCCCAGCGGATGGCCAGTGCCCCACGGAAACAAAGGAATCGGTTATATTTTTCATATGCTCTCCTCTTATAGATAGGACTAACAAAGAACAGAGTTCTTTTTGTATCACTCCACTCGCCTCCCCCCTTTTTTTTATCGATTTTTTTGTTCCATTTCTTATTTTTAATGGAATTTTACTAAACTAAGAACGAAAGGGAAGAAAGCGAGTGGATCCGCTAATTCCTTATCCTCAAATCAGTCCCTCCCAAAGTATTGTTTCGACAAACAAAAAATAAATAGTTATAGGAGTAAAATTAGAAGGAGCAAAGGGAAACTCCCAGTTAATAAAATAAGAAAAAAGATAGGTCCCCCTTTTTTTTACATTTTGATTCTACGATAAAATTAAACAAAAGGATTTGCAAATAAAAGAGCTAATGCCACGACCAGTCCATAAATTGTTAAAGCTTCCATAAAAGCCAGACTAAGCAATAAAGTACCTCGTATTTTACCCTCTGCTTCTGGTTGTCTCGCAATACCTTCTACAGCTTGGCCCGCAGCAGTACCTTGACCAACCCCAGGTCCAATAGAAGCAAGCCCCACAGCCAATCCAGCAGCAATAACGGAAGCAGCAGAAATAAGTGGATTCATGGTAATTTCCTCGCAAAAAAAAAGAAATGGTTAATGATACAACCAACCAATGAATTACTACTTAATCTTTATCCACTTCTTTTTCTACTTTTACTATTTACTTTACTATACTACCTTTTTACTTACTTCTTTTTTTTTTATTGATACTTATCACTAAAATCTATCGGGTCGAAGTAGCTAAAAACTCCAACAGAATATTACTTAATTTTAAGAACTACTTCCATATACTGTTTTTCTTTTCTTTCTACCCATGATGGAGTTTTATGTAAATAGATACATACGGTTTTAGCCATTGTGTTTTCTTGTTTAGAAACTCTTATATTCTTTCATTCAATTAACAATCACAGAAAAAATCGAAAAAGGACTGATATTTGAATCTATATAAATTCTAAATGAAGTGAGTTAGAAAAAAAGAGATAGGGATAATTCCTATCTAACTAGTAAATAACATATACTTTTTTTCTTCCATAACGTAAACCACCTGCACTTTATTATTCTATTATTTATTATTCTATTAATATTAAATCGTATTCTGTACATATATCTAGTAGGACCCCCCACCCAATCCTTTTTTCTCTTAAAAACTCTGCAATATCATCTATCTTTCTTCATATATACAATACTACAATACATAATATTAGCTATTTTCATTTTCTTCTCCAGCCCTGTGGATTATATTGAACCCCGCATTGCTTTAATTGGGATAAGCTTAAAAAACTATTTCGAAAGTTAGTCAATGATGACCCTCCATGGATTCACCTATATAAGCCGCAGCCAAAGTTGAAAAAATAAGAGCTTGAATACCACTTGTAAATAATCCAAGAAACATGACAGGTATAGGAACTACTGAAGGCACTAAAGAAACAAGAACAACAACTACTAATTCATCAGCCAATATATTCCCGAAAAGTCGAAAACTAAGAGATAAAGGCTTTGTAAAATCTTCTAGGATATTAATTGGTAAAAGTATTGGAGTTGGTTGAATGTATTTACCGAAATATCCCAATCCTTTTTTGCTAAGACCCGCATAGAAATATGCCACTGACGTGGGTAAAGCTAAAGCAACAGTAGTATTTATATCATTCGTGGGCGCAGCTAACTCCCCATGAGGTAACTTTATGATTTTCCAAGGTAAAAGAGCACCTGACCAGTTAGAAACAAAAATAAATAGGAACATCGTTCCAATAAATGGAACCCAAGGACCATACTCCTCTCCAATCTGAGTTTTGCTCAAGTCTCGAATAAATTCAAGGACATATTCGAAGAAATTCTGCCCGTCGGTCGGAATGGTTTGTGGATTCCGAACAGCTATGATGGCTGAACCTAATAAAATAGCAATTACAACCCAAGAAGTGATAAGCACTTGGGCATGAATTTGTAAACCTCCTATTTCCCAATATAAATGTTGGCCTACTTCTACACCTGACATATCGTATAACCCTTTGAGTGTTTTAATGGAACATAGTATAACATTCATATTGCCCTATAATAGAAATCGAACTTAAAAAAGGAATTATTTTGATTCAACCATATCTTTCTCAATTCATCTACCTTCATTTATTAATAGGAATCATACATTATATTTAGAATACCAAGAAATTACATAAAAAAAAATACCAATCATTTTTTATTCAATATTCAAAACATAGTTCAAAAATGCAAACCAAAATAATAAACAATCAAAGAAATCCATGGAGTTCAACAAAAAGGAACTAATCTTCTTCTTCTTTTTCTTAACTATTAAATTATAAGATAATCAACCTTTTTTTATATAACTATTTCGGCCCTCCAAAATTGCGGATACTAATTTGGTAAGAATCAATCGAATCGATGCTATAGCATCATCGTTGGCCGGAATAGAAATATCTGCAAGATCTGGGTCACAATTTGTATCGATTAAACAAATCGTCGGAATGCCCAAAATGACACATTCTCGAAGAACCATATATTCTTCTTGCTGATCAACGATAATTACAATATCGGGCAATCCCGTCATATATTTGATCCCACCCAGATATGTTTGCAAGGTGGATAACTTTCTCTTCAACATTGCTGCATCTCCTTTTGGGAGACGGGCGAGTTTCCCCATTTTTTGTTCCGCTCTTAAGTCCCTGAACTTATGAAGTCTTGTTTCTGTAGTAGACCAATTTGTTAACATACCACCAAGCCATTTTTTATTAACATAATGACATCGAGCCCTTATTGCTGCTGATGCTACTAAATCCGCTGCTTTATTTTTGGTGCCAACGATTAAGAAGTTTTTTCCCATACTTGCTGCATCAAAAACTAAATCGCAGGCTTCTGATAAAAAACGAGCAGTTATAGTAAGATTTGTAATATGAATACCTTTACGCTTTGCAGAGATGTAAGGAGCCATTCTAGGATTCCATTTCTTAGTACCATGACCAAAATGAACTCCTGCTTCCATCATCTCTTCCAAATTTATGTTCCAATATCGTCTTCCCATTTTGCCACACTTTCTCTTTTTTTTTTTAGAGAGATTCAGTAACCTGTGAAATAAATAATTGTTCCGACGGAACCTTATACCAGGATTGACCATTGATCTACGACCAAAATCATGAATTTTTTTTCATTCTTTATTTTTCGTTGATTACCAAATCCATAATCGGACCAGAGAATTCAAGTAAAAAGAATGAACCTCTTGTTAGGAATTACTAAATCATGTATCATGTAAATGATTGGTCTGATGTCCCATGGAAATAGTTCGGGACGCAAGAACAAATAAAATTCTCAAAATTCTCTATAGTGTAACAAAATATCTCTCATCTCCAATTCGAATAGATTCTTCCTTTTTATTTTCAAATGAATGTTTTTATCTTGCTTTGAACGATGTACTAATTTTTTGAATCCAGTACCAACCGGTATAATCCCCCCCAGAACAACGTTCTCTTTCAGCCCTTTCAACCAATCAATACGACCTCGTAGAGCAGCTTTTGCTAAAACTCGAGCAGTTTCTTGAAAACTCGCTTCGGATATGAAACTTTGAGTATTCAGAGATGACTTCGTTATTCCCAATAAGATTGCCCGATAACAGATCGCTTCGTCCAAAACACGCCCTGCTCGCTCTGCTCGCAACAATCCAATCAGTTCCCTAGGTGAAAACACATTAGACATTCCATCTTCTGAAACCAACACTTTTGATGTTACTTGACGTACAATAATCTCTATATGTCTATTATGGATCTGTACCCCCTGGGATCGATAAACCTTTTGGATCTTATTAACCAAAGAGATACGACTTTGTGCTATGGTTAGTTCAGCTCCAATCAAGAATCCCCAGGGTATCCCAAGAAGCCTTCGGCTACGTTCGTCCCAACCTTCAACTCTCTTTTTGAGGTTCATCGATATTGAATCAATTGAACGAACTTCTAAGATTTGTTCCACTTTTGGAAGACCTTGCGTGATATCGCCGGATCTCGATTTTTCATATATAAATGTAATTAATGTATCTCTTTCATAAAAGGTTTTCCCATAATGGCCATGAACAGTTGCTCCCGGAGTGACCAAATAGGGCTTAGCTGATCTTATAACTAAAGAGTCAACATGAACAATGAAAATTTTACCAGATTTTTTTATGCGTGATCCGTATTTCAATAGACATAAATTTTCACAAAGAAATAGGCCAAGGCTAATTATTGTCCATGCCTCTTCACAATAATCGTGATGGAGAAAACACCAATTAAAATGGAATAAATTCCAAATGATGTTACTACACGGATCGGGATTATAAATCCTACTATTTTCATCTAGGAAACAGTATTGAAATTGAAGTACTTGGAAAGTCTGTTGAAAATTGTCAAGTAACAAATAGTTCTTTAAAAAGATTTGATTATAAGTTATTAAATAGTAAGATAAACAAGGATTCGCTATTTTAAATACAGTAGTACCTAAGGGACCCAACAAATCCCTAATTGGATTCATGGGATCCAATTCTTTTGTCGCATTATTATATCTCGAAGTATTAAAGGGGCCAATTCGAGAACAATTGGATGATGACAAAATTCGGAAAGATTGGCATTCCTTATTTCGATTCAACAACGTAACAAGAGTTCCCTGATGTTGGGGAAATGATTGAGTCTTTGCCTTGGAATTAAAAGGATTTATATTGGTACGATCTAATCCAATATTGTAAATCAATCCTGAACTTGACGTATCATACTTTTTTACGGTATAAGAAATAGTGGACTTTACTAACTCAATTCTGATGAAATCACGAAGCAGATCATTTGCCCTTATTTCAACAAAGGAAGCATGAACCTCTTCTTTTATAAAACCCCTTTTTTCTTGGTCCCAATTCAATACTAAGCAAGCCCGAACTAATTGAATACTTGTGTGAGAAATTCCTCGAATTGACTTGCTATTTCCATAAAGTATATAATTGACAATTCGAAGTTGTACATTATCCTTTTCCTGCAAGAGATCCTGAGGAAAAAGTGTTGCTAAATTTATTCCATCGGATATTTCATATGGGACTACGGGCCGAACCAAAACAAAATACTTTTTTTTTATAGGTGTGATCCGTTGAACATAGATCCAATTTTTAAATTTTTTTGATCCCTTATAATTTTTATTTTCCATTCCTGGTGGTATCAAAATGCCGCCGTGCCTAGATATTTTATCCGCCTCTCCAGGAAAATGAATATCTCCAGAAAAAATTTTCAGTTCAATACTCCTTTTTTTTCTCTCCACTCGGACTAATCCACCTACTTGGCTTCTTGTATTTATATTTAAAGCAAGTCGTGTATCTACTCCAACGATACTATTGTTTCGGACCATTATGGGCGAAGATACGGGGAAGATATGCACTTCCTCGGGAATGAAAAAAAATCGATCTACTCTCATTTGCATTTGGTATTTCGGACTAAATTCTTTTGCTCCTCGATACTCAATCAAATTCTCTTTTTTTACGATTGAATCTACTTCGACAATCCCATATTTAGTAATTCCCGAACTGCTTCTTCTATATCGCGGATCATCAAAATAAGCAAGAATACTATTTTTACGTAAAATACCATTTATAGGTATTTTAATAGAAATACAAAAAGATCGTATTAGTTTCTTTTCTCGTTCTTGATCATATTGTAAGGGAATCACGAATCTATTTCTTCGCTTTTTCGACAAGGAATCATCGGAATTCTCTTGACAAATAGAGGGATCTATGAGATTCCAATAACCATTGGATATGATTCGATAAGGTTTTGAATACTCAAAAATTTGCCCATCCTTTTTACTTTTACCAAAAAATTTATGTCTTACTTGATCATTAGTCAAATCAAAGATATTTCTTTCTTCGACAGAAAAAGAATTAGAATTCATTTGATCTTGATCCTTGTGGAGTGAAAAAGACACTATACTGGATCTGCATAGACCTCCTGCTAATATCCATAAATGACTTGTTTTTGGTACTAGATGAACATTACTATACGGATATTCGGGCGCATGATGCACATCAGTACTCCAGTGCATTTCTCCTTCTGACTCAGAATAAATATGTTTTAGAACCCTCTCCTTAAAACGAAAAGTGGACGTTCCGGCACGAATCTCGGCAATCACTTGTTCCGATTCTACATATTGATTATTTTGAACTAAAATCAAACTTTTTGTTGGAATATTAACATTATGTATAATATCTCGACTCTCAATAGTTACATACAAGTCTATAAAACATAGAAAAGCAGGATGCCCATGACGGGTACGTGTGGGATGAACCAAATACTCATCAAATTTTATTTTTCCATTAGAGGGAGCTCGTACATGTTCGCCAGTACCACCTGTGAATACTCCGCCCGTATGAAAAGTTCTTAATGTGAGTTGAGTCCCCGGTTCCCCAATTGATTGACCCGCAATAATGCCTACGGCTTCTCCCAACTCAACCAGATCACCATGAGTAGGGCTACGGCCATAACATAATTGGCAGATCCAAGAAGTACTCCTGCAATTAAAAGGGGTTCGAATATATATTGGGTGTGCTCGAAAGGTTATAAATCGATTGACAAGTCCAATTCCAATATCCTTATTTCGAGTGGCAATACATCGTAGACCAATATATATATCGTCTGCTAATACACGACCAATTAGTGTTTGAACAAAAATTTTTTCCGTCATACCATTTTTGGGACTCACGTAAATACCTCGTATAGTACCACAATCCATTCTACGTACAAGAATGTGTTGAACTACTTCAACAAGTCTACGCGTGAGGTATCCAGCATCTGATGTTCGTACAGCAGTATCTACAACTCCTTTGCGGGCTCCGTAGCAAGAAATTATATATTCTGTCAAAGAAAGCCCTTCTCGTAAATTGCTTTGAATGGGTAAATCAATCATTTGTCCTTGAGGATCCGACATTAATCCTCTCATACCTACTAATTGGTGTACTTGAGATACATTTCCTCTAGCACCCGAAAAGGACATTAGATGGACTGGATTAGAGGGATCAGTCATACGAAAATTAGGATTCATTTCTTGTCTCAAATATTCACTTGTAGCATACCATATCTCAATGGATTGACGTAATTTTTCTACCACGTGTACATTCCCATAATTATGGTTTTTCTCTAAAAGAAAACTTTGTTGTTCAGCGTCTTGGACTAACCATCCCTTAGAAGGTATTGTTAAAAGATCATCAATTCCTAATGAAATAGATGTAGCAGTGGCTCGCTGGAAACCCAAAGTCTTCACTTGATCCAGGATATGTGATGTATATGCCATTCCGAAATGATCTATTAATCTGCTAATAAGTCGTTTAATAGCAGTTCCATCTATCACCTTATTGTGAAAGGCCAGATCGGCCCGTTCTGCCATAAGGACCTCCATATTCTGCTGAGTAAGATTCCACAATGGGCCTGAGTCAGTGATTCGAAAACTTCCTTTCCTTAATCCTGATTCACACAGAAATTCAGAAATTTTGATACCAGTTAAATTCGGGGAGACCCGAATTCCTGCGAGTATGGGCATCACTAATAGAATTTATTTTTATAGAGCGTATGAGTTACATAGCCTATGAGTAGGCACGGCAAAACCCCTGTATGGCTTCTTCTATTTCTCGATAAAAAGAAAGATGACCCACAGTAGTTCGAATATATATACAACGAATTTCTCTTTTTATACTTCCCACTATTCGATAGTGTTTATAAATCTCATTAGAATTACCAAAAGATTCATATTGAACTTCGATGGGAACTTCTCTTGAGCCAACGACGCGTTGATCTAATCTCCACCGAAGCCACAAAGGACTATCTAAAAGGATTCGTTTACGCCGATAAGCCCCAAGTGCATCATAAGAACTATAAAAAGACGGCTCTTTTGTATACTTACAGTTATTATTGTCAACAGCTTCCTTTTTATAGTTTACCCAATTAGAATTATATTGATTATACCTATTTGTACAAATACCCCGGGGGTTCCCGATCGTTAATACATAGAGCCCAATAAGCATATCTTGAGTTGGTAGGGAAACGGGATCCCCAATAGCTGGAGACAAGAGATTAATATGAGAAAACATAAGTAAACGAGCTTCCGCTTGAGCTTCCAAAGATAAAGGTACGTGAACAGCCATTTGATCCCCATCAAAGTCTGCATTGAAGCCCTTACAAACTAATGGGTGTAAACAAATAGCGCGCCCTTCCACTAAAATGGGTTGGAACGCCTGTATGCCTAATCTATGGAGGGTAGGTGCTCTATTCAACAATATAGGAT